AATTGTGAAATAAAATATCATGACATGTGTATTGTGTATCTAGGGAGAATTCACTTTGAAATGACTAATCCCTAGATACATGTATTTCATTTTAGATCTATTCTGAATATATAGATTTGTGCTAAAGATTCAAATTTAATATTTTTACCTTTCTTTTTTTTTAGAAAAATAAATGATGAAAAAAAATCCATTGGATTTCAAATTTATGCAAAATCCTTTTCGATTTGTAAAATGTTTAATATACTTTTTACATCTTCTATGCGAAAATGTTCAATTTTCATAAGGTCTTCTTGACTCTTATTCAAAAGTTCCAATAATGTATGTATATTGGACTTTTTAAGACAATTATAGATCCTGGGAGACAATTCTAATTGGTCAATAAAAATGGATTTCAATGCAATTTCTTTTTTATTTTTCCTTAGTTTATCCTTAAGCAATCTATCATGAAAAGTAAAAAGGGGTAAAGTAACTTTGTGTTGATTGTTTTCAAAATTTAAGTTTTCTTCTTCTGCATGTAAAAAAGGAATAAATAAATCAATCAAATTCCGGGAGGCTTCATAAAGTGCTTCCTTAGGAGTTAAACTTCCATTTGTCCATATTTCGAGAAAGAGTATTTCTTGTTTCTCATTACCATTCACATAAGAATGAATACTATGATTTGCATTTCTAACAGGCATAAATACTGCATCTATAGTATAACTTCCATCTTGAATGTTGTTTAGTGTTTTTATACGATATCCACGCTTCCTCTCAATTTGTAATTCAATACACAAATTAATAGATTCTGTTAGGTTAGCTATATGTTGTGTATTATCAACGATTTCCACCGAAGGTGGTAAAATGATGTCTTGAGCAGTTACATATCCAGGACCTTTGAAACAAATAGATGCGTCCCGAGTTCCATACAGATTACTTTTCAATACAATTTCTTTCAAATTCATTAAAATTTCATGTATTGATTCTTGAATACCTACTATGGTAGAATATTCATGTGGTATTTTCTCAGATTTTGCACGTGTGATACATGTTCCCTCTATTTCTCCGAGCAAAATTCTTCGCATTGCAATGCCTATTGTATCTGCTTGACCTTTCATAAGTGGAGAGAGAATAAAGCGTCCATAATAAAGACGCTTACTGTCTACCCTTGATTCAACACACTTCCATTGTAGTGTCCGAGTAAATACCTTAACTTTTTCTCGAATCATAGTAATATATTTTTATGAAACTCTTGATTTAATTGTTTATTTCTCTTGAAATCTCTTTCTTTAATGTTTAGTTTTAGTTTTACACACGTCTTTTTTTAGGAGCCCTACATCCATTATGTGGCATAGGGGTTACATCCCGTATAAATCTTAATAGTATACCACTTCTACCAATAGCTCTTAATGCCGCATCTCTTCCTAGACCGGGACCTTTTATTATGACTTCTGCTCGTTGCATGCCTTGATCTATTACTGTTCGAATAGCATTTGCTGCTGCGGTTTGAGCCGCAAATGGTGTCCCCCTTCGTGTACCCTTGAATCCACACGAACCGGCAGAGGACCAAGAAATCACCCGACCTCGTACATCTGTAACAGTCACAATGGTATTGTTGAAACTAGCTTGAACATAAATAACTCCCTTTGCTATTTTACGAGGATGTTTACGCGAACCAATACGTCCATTTTTACGTGAACCAATTTTTGGTATAGATTTTGCCATTTTTATTATTTTAAAAAATATAAGTACGAAATATATGGATATATCCATTTCCTATCAAAAAAAATTCTTTACTATTGTTTAACTAGTTATTCTATTGTATTCTATAATTCGATTAATATAGAATACAATTTTTGAAATCAAGCAATAATTAGAATACTTATAACTATCGACTAAATTCTAATATAGAATCTAAATTTTTATATTTTTTTGTTTACTATTTAAGAAAATGGAATATTAATAAGATTTTTTATTTGAATTTTAATATAATTTTTTTTATTTGTACATTTGGTACTTTCTTTTTAATAGAAAGCCCTTATATTATCCTTGTCTTTGTTTATGTTTTGGGTTGGAACAAATTACTATAATTCGACCTCGCCTGCGGATCAATCGACATTTTTCACAAATTTTACGAACAGAGGCTCCTACTTTCATATTTTTAATTTAACTCCTTAACTAAAATTTAATGCCAAATCTATATATTGGAAGAAAATGGGTTTTCCTTACATTTTTAACTTTACCGGTCGTATACATTAAGTACGTCCAATTTTTTTGTAAACATAGCCTAGAATCTTATTTAAATTCTATTTCTCTAAAACAACCTGGAACATACCTTCAGTAATTTAATCTTCATGAATTTTTATTTCAATTCTAGTTAAATCCTCTTCACAGATTCACTAAGGTATCAGGAGTAATAATAGAAATCGGATATCGGCAAATTTACCATTACCATATATAACATAAAACTTCGCCGCCGATTCTTTCTAATCGAGCCTCTCGATCTGTCATTATACCCCTAGAAGTAGAAAGAATTACAATCCCCATTCCTCCTAAAACTCTCGGAATTTGTTGATAGTTAGAATAGATTCGTAGACCAGGTGTACTGATCCTTTTTAAATTTAAAAAAGTTTTATACGATTCTTTCCTATTTCTTCTATACCGTAGAGTTAAAACTAAAAAGTATTTGTTGCTTTCTCGATGTTTTCTAACGTTTTCAACAAAACCTTCTCGTAAAAGTATTTTCACAATGTTTTCAGTGATATTTGTAAGTGGTATTTGAACCGTTCTTTTTCTATTCATGTCAGCATTGCGTATCAAGGTTAGCATATCAGCGATAGTATCTTTACCCATGATAGATTATTGCTCCTTACTTTCGATATAATAAACGTGCTCCTGTTTTTTTATTTTTTGATTCAATAAAATATCTAATATTGAATATAATAATACTCTCTCTATATATATATAGAAAATATTATTCTAATTAGTCTAATCAGTATAATGTAAATCTATACTATTCTAAAATTAAAAAAAGATAGAAAGAAAATGAATGACCTATTATAAACTATATATTATAAACTATATAGATAATCTTATATCGAATTCAGAATTCTATTTTTTTTTTTTATACTTTATACAAATAGAATTCTGAATTCGAATTTTTATTTTGAATCTATCTATATATATAGATTTCATTCCTTTTTCTTTTTTTTGATCTATTATTATTTGGTTTTAAAAATATTAATTAATATAATGACTTACTATTTCTAATAACTTATCAATATGTATACTTTTCATATTTATAAGATATAATCTTAATATAAATATTCATAATTATAGAATAATCATTACACAAGTATATAAGGTATATATGTCATATCTAATATATTTATGAATCTATTTCACTTCTATTCAAATATATTTCCTTCCTATTCATTCCAGTTCTAAATAATATATCTATATCACGATCTCGTATTATAATACCTCGGGTGCTAATGAAACTATTTTAGTGAAATTTAACTGTCTCAATTCTCGGGCTATTGCGGAAAAAATTCGAGTTCCTTTTGGATTTCCTTCTTTATCAATGAGAACCGCCGCATTATCATCATACTTTATTATTATACCATTACTACGTTTTAGTTCTTTACAAGTACGTACAATTACAGCCCTGATTACTTCAGATCTTTCTAAAGATGAATTTGGTACTGCTTTTTTGATTACAGCAACAACAATGTCACCAATATAAGCATACCGTCGATTACTAGCTCCTATGATTCGAATACACATCAATTCGCGGGCTCCGCTATTATCGGCTACATTTAAATAGGTTTGAGGTTGAATCATATCATTTTTTTCTATCTTTCAGTCAAAAAGTTGAAGTAAAAAAAATATTCTGTGTTCAAAAAAAAAAAAGAAACCAACAATTACCATTTTTTCATACTAAAGACCTATTTCGTTCTAATTATTATTCTGAAAGAATGAATTGAGTTCGTATAGGCATTTTGGATGCCGCTATTGAAATAGCCTTTCTAGCTATATTTTCTGGGACCCCTCCCATTTCATAAAGTATTTTGCCGGGTTTAACGACAGCTACCCAATATTCGGGAGATCCTTTTCCCGAACCCATACGCGTTTCGGTAGGTCTTACTGTAACAGGTTTGTCTGGAAATATGCGTACCCATATTTGCCCACCTCGGCGAACATTTCGTGACATTGCCCGTCGCCCTGCTTCTATTTGTCTAGATGTGATCCAAGCGGGCTCAAGTGCCTGAAGAGCATATTTTCCGAAGGAAATTTTATTACCTCGATAGGCTTTTCCTTTCATTCTTCCTCGATGTTGTTTACGGAATCTGGTTCTTTTAGGGTTATAGTTGATGGTTATTTCTCAATTCCATCTCTATTACAGAACCGTACATGAGATTTTCACCTCATACGGCTCCTCGCGAATAAATCGATTCAAAAATATTTAACCAAAAAAATAAATAAAATAGAATACAATCGCGGGATTTTTTGACATTTCATAGAATTTATTTTATCTATTAGAAATTTGTATATCTTGCTTTCATATAGAACGAAATATGGATTCTTATAGATCCCTTTTGCTATCCATATCTAACTAGATAATGTTGTTTTGATATAAGGTTCTAACGAATCCATATTTGTCTTTTTTTTTTTATTATCATATTGGCAAAAATTTCTAAATTCAAAAAAATCCACATTTTCGCGGGCGAATATTTACTCTTTCATTATAAATTTAATATGTAATGTTGGGTTAGTCCACAACTCCTCAAAAAATAATGAATTCTTAGTTCCGTCCGCCATCCCATCTAATGAATCAGTAAGATTATTTAATATAATCTTAGGTATTCACAGGTTCCATCGTTCCCATCGCTTTTCGATTTATGGTTAGGTCTAAATTCTACAATGGAGCCTCTTTAATATTAATAAGATTTTATTTTCATAAAATTTTCTTATTTATTTTATTCTTTTTTGTTGAATCAACCTTCTCAGTTTTATTGATTCGC